AAGTAAAAAAATATTGGAATTTTTAGTGCCTAAAATTTTTAGTGATTTTTTTTTTGGGTTAAAAAGGTATTAAAATTTTGTTAAAAATAAAAAATTATTAATGTGTATATATATATATGCAATAATTAACACATATCACAACTTGTTAATTGGCACGTTCTCGAACCTTTCTTGAGTTTAGGGGTTTGGCAAGAATAACCGGATTCGTAGGGCGTAGGGGGTAAGGGGGTTTGTCGCGCAAAAACCAAAGGGGGGCATATCATAATATGTTGAATAAGTGACAATATGTTATGCACTTGAATTACAGGTTAGTGAGTCTTATATTATGTCTTCCAAGAATGGATTTATATTATCACATACAAGTAAAATGTACTACCTTATTCACCATTTGAATTTGCACTGTGGATGCAAGTTGAAAGGAGACCAAATAGAGAAATCCCATGCATATAAAAGAATGCCAGGCATGTGGGGTAAAGGACTGTATGATTGACACTACTGGCTAATCAGATGCCGATTACTGACCACTAATAGGGTTCTTAAAGCGATGTACATGAAGTGAGAATCAGATGCCAGGAATAATTAATATATAACAACCCTTATCTGAAAATGTCCCTGATTCTATCATTAATAATTATTACTTAAGAAATTGTTGTGAGACTTGATAACCAATGATCTTCTTGAACGTTAGTACTTGCTTTATGGTTAAAATAGTGAAATGGTGATAATGCATAATATGTACTTAACACGTAGATAATATGAGCTAATACATACATAATATGTGCAATAATAGTTTCAGTACATTTATGTGTGTTATAGCGTGGTATATGTATATAATCATTTATATGTAGGGCACATTTAATGTGACAGTACATATTGGGCGGCAGAAAATAGTTTAGTTTAGAATCCTGGCTTTGGGGGTCAGGGGTGTGAGTTGAAATCTCTCTTTTCTGGTTGCGGTTGGTGGCCTTAGGGAGGAGTTTAACCTCCGGTCTTCGGATTACAAGACCGATGCTTTGACTAAGCTACTAGGGCAGGCTTATTTTAGTGCCTTGTTTTCTAATCATCCTATTATGGGTAATAAAATTAGGAAAAGTAAAAAGTATAATACTGATGCGATTTGTCCAATAATAATGAATGGGTGTTCTACTGGTATTCCTCCAATTCAGGTAAGGATAATTATGTCTGCTACAAGGGTTCAGAAAAGTAATTGGGTAAATGGGCGGAATATCATCCCTCGTTGCTTTGAAGTATGGAGTAGCGGTACTGTTAGTAATACTAGAATGGAGAATAGTAGTGCGAGGACTCCTCCTAGTTTGTTTGGGATGGAGCGTAGGATGGCGTAGGCAAATAAGAAGTATCACTCTGGTTTAATATGTGGTGGTGTAACTAAGGGGTTAGCTGGGGTGAAGTTTTCTGGGTCTCCTAAGAGGTTTGGAGAAAATAATGCTAGAACTAGTAAGGCTAATAATATAACTAGAAAGCCTACTAGATCTTTATATGAAAAATATGGGTGGAAAGAAATTTTGTCTGCGTTAGGGTTAATACCAATTGGGTTGTTTGATCCTGTTTCGTGGAGGAAAAGTAGGTGAAAAATTACTAGGCCTACGATAATGAATGGTAGGAGGAAGTGGAATGCGAAGAATCGTGTAAGTGTTGCGTTGTCTACAGAGAACCCACCCCAAATTCATTGAACTAGTATGTCGCCCACATACGGTACTGCGGATAATAGGTTTGTGATTACTGTGGCACCTCAGAATGATATTTGGCCTCATGGTAATACATAACCTACGAATGCTGTTATCATGACTAGTAGGAAAAGAACTACTCCAATATTTCAGGTCTCTTTGTACAGGTATGAGCCGTAGTATAGGCCTCGGGCAATGTGCATGTAAAGGCAGATGAAAAAGAATGATGCTCCGTTGGCGTGTACGTTGCGGATTAATCATCCATAGTTTACATCTCGACAGATGTGGACTACTGATGAAAAAGCGGTTGAAAGGTCTGATGTGTAGTGTATGGCTAGGAATAATCCTGTTAGGATTTGGGTGATTAAACATAATCCTAGGAGGGATCCAAAATTTCATCATGCAGAGATGTTGGCTGGGGTTGGTAAATCAATTAATGCGTCATTGGCGGGTGATACTAGTGTGTGTGTTTTTCGTAGGCTTGCCATTAATATGTTCTTGTAGTAAAATAATTACAATGGTTCTTCAAGTCATTGATCTCGGTTAGAATCCGGGCAGGAATTATGATTTATACAATGTCTTTATTATTAGTAGTTTTAGTTATTGGTCTTATTGCGGTTGCTTCAAATCCGACTCCTTATTTTGCAGCTATTGGTTTAGTGGTTACGGCTGGTGTGGGGTGTGGGGTTTTAGTTTATTGTGGGGGTTCTTTTTTATCTCTTGTTCTTTTTTTAATTTATCTTGGGGGGATGCTTGTGGTGTTTGCTTATTCAGCGGCTTTGGCTGCTGAGCCTTTTCCGGAAGCTTGGGGGGGTCGTTCTGTTGTAGAGTATGTGTTGGTTTATTTATTTGGTGTAAGTTTAGTGGCTGGGTTTTTTTGAGGGGGGTGGTATGATGGTTATTGGGTGGTTGTTGATGGATTAAAAGAGTTTTCTATGTTGCGTAATGATATAAGTGGTGTGGCTGTTGTTTACTCTTTTGGTGGGGGTATATTGGTGGTTTGTGCCTGAGTATTACTTTTAACGTTGTTTGTAGTGTTAGAATTAACTCGTGGTTTAGATCGTGGCAGTTTACGGTTAGTTTAGAGGGTGATATAGCACCAGAAGATTAACATGGCTAAGGAGATAGAGAAAATGGTTAAGTATGTTTTGATTTTTGCTTTTTGGGCGTCGTTTAAGTAGGAAATAGTTGTGGTGAGGGTTCACAGTATTTTTTCCACTCATAGGACTTGTCATGTTTTATCTAGTATTGTACCAATTGTGTGGCCTAGTGTTAGTTTTAGTTTTGGAAAGATTCGATGGACTAGTGTTGGACAGTATCCTAATATAGTGAAAGAATAAAATAGTAAGGCTATTGGTGTGTTTTTGATTTGTTTCTCATTTAGTATGGCGATTCATTTTGCTGTGAGGAAACCAAAAATAATTACTAGGATGGCTATTAGTTTAAGATATATTGGTATTGTTAGGGTTGGTGTTTTGTCTGGGAGTATATTATGTCAGATTACAAATCCTATAAAAATGCTTCCTCAAGCAAGTCGTTTAATGGGTTTTAGCACTGTATTGGCGTCTTCAGTTGGCATGATTTTAGGATTAATTATTCCATGTCCTAGTGTTACGTAGTATATAAGTCGATAACTATAGGCTGCGGTGAATGATGCGGCGATAAGTGTAAGAATGACAGTGAGAATACTTAGTTTTGATGTGACCAGTGATTCAAGAATGGCATCTTTTGAATAGAAGCCGGCTAGGAAGGGAATTCCTGATAGTGCTATGTTGCCGATTAACAGGTACGTTGTGGTAGCTGGTATTAGAGATATTAGGTTACCCATTTTTCGGATGTCTTGTTCATCTTTTAGTTTATGAATAATTACACCTGAACATAGGAATAACATGGCTTTAAAGAAGGCATGGGTGCAGATATGGAAGAAGGCCAGTTGAGGTTGATTAAGTCCGATGGCTATTATTATTAAACCTAGTTGACTTGATGTTGAGAAAGCTACGATCTTTTTGATGTCGTTTTGGGTTAGGGCACAGGCAGCAGAAAACAGTGTTGTGGCTAGGCCTAGATACAGGCAAGCTATTAAGGCCGTATTATTGTTTTGCATTAGTGGGTGGAGGCGAACTAGTAAGAAAATTCCAGCAACAACTATTGTGCTGGAGTGGAGTAGGGCGGATACGGGTGTTGGGCCTTCTATGGCTGCAGGAAGTCATGGGTGGAGTGTGAATTGGGCTGACTTTCCTATTGCTGCCAGAATGATCCCTGCTAGTGGAATTATTGAATTGTGTATTTCTGATTCTGTAAGGATTTCTTGAATATTTCATGTGTTTATTTGTGTGGCGAATCATGCGATGGCTATAATGAATCCAATATCTCCCACTCGATTATAAATAATGGCCTGGAGGGCCGATGTATTAGCATCTGCTCGTCCAGATCATCAACCAATTAGTAGGAATGATATAATTCCAACTCCTTCTCATCCAATAAATAGTTGAAATATGTTGTTGGCTGTAACTAGGATAATTATGGCTACAAGAAATAAGAGGAGATATTTAAAGAATCGGTCTATGTTTGGGTCTGCGTGTATATATCAAAGTGCGAATTCTAAAATAGATCAAGCGACAAATAGTGCCACTGGTGTAAAAATGAGGGAGTAGTGGTCAAAGTTAAAGCCTACGAAGATATCAAATGTATAAATACTTGTTCAATATCAGCTGGTGGAGATGTTTTCTACTCCCTGGTTAATGAAAATTATAAGTGCGGTAAAGCTGATGAAAAATGAGTGGCTTACGGCAGTTTTAATATTTATGGCTATTTGAGTTGATTTTTTTAGTTTAGGGTTAAGTGTTTTTAATAGCGGATAAATTAGAATTGTGATTGATAAAATTATAAGTGATGTTAATACGTGTGTCATAACTTCTACTTGGATTTGCACCAAGAATTTTTGGTTCCTAAGACCAGTGGATACACTATTATCCTTTAGAAGTGGTGAGGAAGCCATGGAGTTTAACCATGGTTTATAAGTGTTAGCAGAACTTATTATTTTCTGTCTTTCTCGGTAAATTAGGGGTTTTTAACTCCTATTGTTAGAGTCACGATCTAAAGTTTTGGTTAAACTAAATTTACTAGTAACATCACCCTAGTAGTAGTTCTGGTTTTGCTACAAGAAAGATGATAGGGGTTAGGTGAAGGGTAATTAATAAATGTTCTCGGGTGTGGTAAGGTGGTAAATTTACAATATGGTTTGGTATTTGACCTCGTTGTGTTATTAAGAATATGTATAGGGAGTAGCTTGCTGTAATTAGTGTTCCTACTCCTGTAAGCGCAATGGTTCATGGGGATCAGTTAAATATTGTTGTAATAATTGTTAACTCTCCTACTAGATTAGGTAGGGGTGGGAGTGCTAGGTTAGCCAAATTTGCAATAAATCATCATGTTGCTGTTAATGGGAGAATTATTTGTAGGCCTCGGACAAGAATTATAGTTCGGCTGTGGACTCGTTCGTATGTTGTATTAGCTAAGCAGAATAATATTGAGGATGTTAACCCGTGGGCAATTATTAAAGCGATTGCTCCTGAAAATCCCCACGGGGTTTGAATTAGAATTCCTCCTGCTACTAAGCCCATGTGACTAACGGATGAGTAGGCGATTAGGGACTTTAGGTCGGTTTGTCGAAGGCAGATTGAGCCTGTTATAATAATTCCCCACAAAGCTAAAATAATAAATGGGTAAACTAGTTCTTTATTAAATGCGTCAAGTACAATTATTATTCGTACTATGCCGTACCCCCCTAATTTTAAGAGGATTGCTGCTAGTACTATTGACCCGGCTACGGGGGCTTCGACATGTGCTTTTGGTAATCACAGGTGTACTCCATAAAGGGGTATTTTTACTAGAAATGCAATTAAACAACCGGCCCATCAGATCTTATGACCTCAAGAATCAAGTGCTAGTGGTTGTGTGTATTGTAGAATTAACATAGATAGCGTTCCAGTGGTTTGTTGAAGTAGTAATAGTGCAACTAAGAGGGGTAAGGAGCCTGCAAGTGTATAAAATAAAAAGTAAATACCAGCATTTAGACGTTCGGCTTGATTTCCCCATCGGGTAATAATAATTAAGGTTGGAATTAGTGTGGCTTCAAACATAATGTAAAATATAATGATTTCTGTGGCGCCAAATGCTATAATTAAGAAAGTTTGAAGAGAGGCGAGGAGTGAAATATAGAGGCGTTGGCGATTAATTGGTTCTGGATTAATATGGTTTTGACTGGCCAAGATTATTAGTGGGAGTAGTCAGCATGTTAGTGTTAAAAAGGGGGTTGACAATGGGTCTGTGGCCATGTATGTGTTAGAAGCAGTTCACCCAGTTTCCGAGGTTCATTTAAATCATGTGAGACTAATTAAAGCAATTAAAAAGCTGTGTGTTGTTGTAGTTGTTCATAAAAATTTTGCGGGGGTTAATCAGATTGTGGGGAATAGTATGATTGTTGGGATTAATACTTTTAACATTGTAGGAGATTGAGGTTTTGTAGGTGGTCTGTTCCATGGGTTCGGGCGGTGGCGACTAGTAGTGCAAGGCCTGTGCTTGCTTCACAGGCGGAGAAGGCTAATAGAAGTATGGGTGTGGAGGAGAAGCCTGTTGATTCAAACTGGAGGGCTCATAGAGCTAATGCAATAAATAGGGATAGCATTATTCCCTCTAAGCACAGGAGTGCGGAGAGTAAGTGTATGCGGTTGAATGTCAATCCTATCAATCCGAGGGTGAATGCTGATGTAAAGCTAAAATGTACAGGTGTCATAAGGGGGTCGTGGAGTTAAACCACGATTTTCTGAGCCGAAATCAGAGGTCTTTTTTGGACTAACTCCCTATTCTGCCCACTCTAAACCTCCTTGGGCTCATTCATAGATTAATCCCAGGGTAAGTAAAATAAGGATTGCTGTGGCTCAGAAAAGTGTTTCAGTTGGGTTGTACAGTTGATTTCCTCAGGGGAGGGGGAGGAGGAGGGCAATTTCTAAGTCGAATAGGAGGAATAGGATTGCTACTAGGAAAAATTGCAATGAGAATGGGAGTCGGGCGGACCCCAGTGGATCAAATCCGCATTCATAAGGTGACAGTTTTTCTGTGTCTGGTTCTATTTGTGGTAATCAAAATGAGATAAGTGCTAAGGCTGATGGTACGACTAATGTAATTATAATAATGGTCATGATTAGGTTCATTATCTTTCCCTGGGATTTAACCAGGATTAAGTAATTGGAAGTCACTTGTACTAAATTTATACTAGAAAGATTATGAGCCTCATCAGTAAATTGATACGTAGAGGAATAATCAAACTACATCAACAAAATGTCAGTACCATGCTGCAGCTTCAAAACCAAAGTGATGTTCTGATGTAAAGTGGTATTGGATTTGGCGTAATAAGCATACAGCTAAGAAAGTTGATCCAATAATTACATGTAATCCGTGGAATCCTGTGGCCACAAAGAATGTTGAGCCATAAACTCCATCTGCGATGGTGAACGGTGCTTCGTAGTATTCTATTGCTTGGAGGGCTGTAAAATATAATCCCAGTAGAATAGTTAGTGTAAGGGATTGAATGGCTTGTTTTCGTTCTCCTTCTATAATACTATGGTGGGCTCATGTTACTGTTACTCCGGATGCTAGTAAGACAGCTGTGTTGAGTAGGGGGACTTCAAATGGGTCCAAGGTAATGATTCCTGTTGGTGGTCAGCATCCACCTAGTTCTGGTGTAGGGGCTAGGCTTGAGTGATAAAAGGCTCAGAAAAAGCCTAAGAAGAAAAATACCTCGGATGTAATAAAGAGAATTATTCCAAATCGGAGTCCTTTTTGTACGGGCGGAGTGTGGTGCCCTTGGAATGTTCCCTCTCGGATTACGTCTCGTCATCACTGAATTATAGTGAGGATAAGCAAGGTTAATCCTAGAATGATAAGTGTTATTGAGTGGAAGTGGAATCAGACTGCTAAGCCTGATGTTATTAGCAGGGCGCCAATAGCTCCTGTTAGTGGTCATGGGCTTGGGTCAACTATGTGGTATGCATGTGCTTGGTGGGCCATTAGATGTTTTCTTGTAAATATAGGCTTAATAGAAGAATAAAGACATAGGCCTGAATTATTGCTACTGCAATTTCTAGTAGTGTAAGTAAAACAAGAACTGTGGAGGTTAGTAATGCTACTGTTGGTATCTGTAACAGTAGTGTATATACAGCTGTTGAGATAAGGTGAATTAGTAGGTGACCTGCAGTTAAGTTGGCTGTAAGTCGTACTCCCAGGGCTAATGGTCGAATTAATAGGCTAATTGTTTCGATAACTACTAGGACAGGAATTAAGAGGGTTGGTGTCCCTTCTGGAAGTAGATGTCCTAGAGAGGCTGTTGGTTGATTTATTATACCCACAATTACTGTGGCGAGTCATAATGGTACTGCAAATCCTATATTTATAGATAACTGTGTTGTTGGTGTAAATGTGTATGGAAGTAATCCAAGTAGATTTATTGAAATAAGATAGAGTATTAATGAGGTAAATAGGAGGGCTCATTTATGTCCGCTGATGTTTAGTGGTATTATTAGTTGGTTTACGAATCGGCTAATTAATCATGTTTGAGTTGTGAATAGTCGGTTGTTTGTTCATCGTGGGAATGAGTTTGGAAACATCAGTGGTACTATAATTGCAATAAAAATTAGTGATATTCCCATAAGTTTAGGGCTTGCAAATTGATCGAAGAGGCTAGTTATCATTGTCAGGTTCAGTTAAGGTCTTGGTATTTTTTAATGTCTAATAGGGTGAACTCATTTGGATAAATGTGGTCTAGAACTTTAGTAGGGGTGAAGGTGAGAAGAACAATTCATGAAAAAATTAAGATTGAAAATCATGGAAGTGGATTCAATTGGGGCATGTTCACTAAAGGTGGTCGTTAGTCACCAAGATTTGGCTTAAAAGGCCAATGCTTATCCGGTTTTAGCTTTTTAGTGAGGCGTCTTCTAATATTAATGTGGATCATTTTTCGAAGGTGTCTAATGGTACTGCTTCAATAACGATTGGTATAAAGCTGTGATTAGCTCCACAAATTTCAGAGCACTGTCCGTAGTATAGACCGGGTCGTGAGACAATAAAGTTAACCTGGTTAAGTCGTCCTGGTACTGCGTCTATTTTAATCCCTAGAGATGGGATAGCTCAAGAGTGTAGGACGTCTTCGGCGGATACTAAAACACGAATTGGGGATTCTTTAGGGACCACTATTCGGTGGTCAGTTTCTAGTAGTCGGAACCCTCCTGGGGTTAAATCTTGTGTAGGTACTATGTACGAGTCAAATGCCAAGTTTTCGTAATCTGTATATTCATAACTTCAGTATCACTGATGTCCTATGGCTTTTACTGTTACGTGGGGGTCATTGATTTCGTCTATAAGATATAGGATTCGTAGGGATGGGAGGGCAATTAGATTAAGGATGATGGCTGGTAGGACCGTTCATACGATTTCGATTTCTTGGGAGTCTAAAATAAGCTTATTAGTTAATTTTGTTGATACTATTGCGACAATAATATAAAGTACTAGGACGCTAATTAAAATTACAATTATTAAGGCATGGTCGTGAAAGCTGAGAAGTTCTTCTATAACGGGTGATGCTGCGTCTTGAAATCCTAGTTGGGTAGGGTGTGCCATTAATTAGGAGATATATGGGGGTTTAACCCATAATTTTACCTTGACAAGGTAGAGTAATTTATTTTACTAATATCTCTAAGAAAGTGACAGAGTGGTTATGTGACTGGCTTGAAACCAGTATACAGGGGTTCAATTCCCTTCTTTCTCGTTAATTTGACTGAATTATGACAAATGCTGGTTCTTCAAATGTGTGGTATGGTGGGGGGCAGCCATGAAGTCACTCTGCGTTTGTTGAGGTTAGTTCAATAGATAATACTTCTCGCTTAGCGGTGAAGGCTTCTCAAATAATAAATAGGAATATTACTACTGCTACTAAAGATACTAATGACCCGATAGATGAAATTGTATTTCATAGGGCATAGGCATCTGGGTAATCAGAATATCGTCGTGGCATACCTGCTAATCCAAGGAAATGCTGTGGGAAGAATGTGAGATTTACGCCGATAAATATTACCCCAAAATGAACTTTAGTTCAAGTGCTATTTAGGGTGTATCCAGCAAATAGTGGGAATCAGTGGACAAAGCCTGCTATAATAGCGAATACAGCACCCATTGATAATACGTAGTGGAAATGTGCGACAACATAGTAGGTATCATGAAGTACAATGTCTAATGAGGAGTTAGCTAGAATAATTCCGGTAAGTCCGCCCACCGTAAATAGGAAGATAAACCCTAGTGCTCATAGTATTGGTGTTTCTCATTTAATAGCACCTCCGTGAAGTGTTGCTAATCAGCTAAATACTTTTACACCTGTTGGGATGGCAATAATTATTGTTGCGGATGTAAAGTATGCACGGGTGTCTACGTCTATTCCAACAGTAAACATGTGGTGGGCCCATACAATAAATCCTAAAAGGCCAATAGCTATTATGGCTCAGACTATACCCATATACCCAAACGGTTCTTTTTTCCCCGCATAGTAGGCTACGACGTGGGAGATAATTCCGAATCCTGGTAAAATAAGAATATAAACTTCTGGGTGACCGAAGAATCAAAATAAGTGTTGGTATAAGATTGGGTCTCCTCCTCCGGCTGGGTCGAAGAATGTAGTGTTAAGATTTCGGTCTGTGAGGAGTATTGTAATTCCAGCAGCTAGTACTGGTAGTGATAGAAGTAAAAGGACGGCTGTAACTAGTACTGCTCATACGAATAGTGGGGTTTGGTATTGAGTAGCGGCCGGGGGTTTCATGTTGATGATTGTTGTAATAAAATTAATAGCCCCTAGAATTGATGAGACACCTGCTAAGTGTAGTGAGAAAATTGTTAGGTCTACTGATGCTCCAGCATGAGCAAGGTTACCTGCGAGTGGCGGGTACACTGTTCATCCTGTTCCGGCTCCGGCTTCAACACCAGAGGAAGCTAGTAATAAGAGGAATGATGGGGGTAGAAGTCAGAAGCTTATGTTATTTATTCGTGGGAATGCCATATCTGGTGCTCCGATTATTAGTGGTACTAATCAATTTCCAAATCCTCCAATAAGCATTGGTATAACTATAAAGAAAATTATAACGAAGGCATGGGCAGTTACAATTACATTGTAAATTTGGTCATCCCCTAAAAGCGATCCTGGTTGGCTAAGTTCAGCACGAATAAGGAGACTAAGGGCGGTTCCAACTATTCCGGCTCAGGCACCGAATACAAGATAAAGGGTGCCAATGTCTTTGTGGTTAGTAGAGAAGAATCAACGTGTGATTGTCACAGGTAAGGTGGCCGAGTATTAGGCGGCGGTTTGTAGCACCGTATACAGAGGTTTAAGTCCTCTCTCTACCAAGGCCTTGTGGTGTATTACATATTAGACTGCAAACCTAAAGTTGCAGATTAGAAGTCTGCCGGGGCTTTTCCCGCCTTTAGGGATTCGGCAGGCGGGAAAAGTAGGTGGATGCTCGCTGGCTTGAGCGCTTAGCTGTTAACTAAGAGTTTGTAGGATCGAGGCCTTCCCATCTAGAGGGGCCTTAGTTTAATTAAAATGTTTGATTTGCAATTAGAAGATGCGGAGTAATATCTGTAGGTCCTAGTCAAGGGCTAGAAGGTTTTCACTTCTGCTGAGAGCTTTGAAGGCTCTTGGTCTATATATTTATCCTAAGCCCTTAGGTGGTTAGGGTTAAGATGGTTAGGGTTAGGGGTAGGAGTTCCAGGGTGATAGTTAGGGTTAGGGTTAGGGTTAGGAGGGTTAGGGTTGGTTTGGTTCGTCAGGGGGTGGTTGCATTGATTGTGTTAGGGTTAATAGTTAGTGTTGCTGCATAACATAGTCGTAAGTAAAAATATAAACTTAACAAGGCAGTTAGAACTATAATTGTGGCTGTAAGGGGAAGGTCTTGTTTAACCAATTCTTGGATAATGAGTCATTTTGGTGCGAACCCAGTTATAGGTGGGAGGCCTCCTAATGATAATAGTACTAGGGGGGTGATTGCTGTTAAGGTTGGGTTTTTTGATCAGGTTGTTGATAATATATTAATTTTTGTTGTGTTAAGTGTTTTAAGGGTTAGGAATGCTGCGGACGTTATAAAAATGTAGGTAATTAGGGCAATAAGGGTAAGTTGAGGGGTGTAGTGGATGATAATAATTATTCAACCTATGTGGGCAATTGACGAGTAGGCTAGGATTTTTCGTAACTGGGTTTGGTTTAGCCCCCCTCAGCCCCCCACTAGTGTTGATAAAATTCCTAGTAGTGTGAGTAGGGTCGGGTTGGTGTTTTGGGTTACTTGAATCATTAGGGCTAATGGGGCTAGTTTTTGTCATGTGGATAAAATTAATCCTGTTAATAAGTTTAGTCCTTGCAATACTTCTGGGAGTCAGAAATGTGCTGGTGCCAGTCCAATTTTTAGTGCTAATGCAGAGATGATTATTATATTAGTGGCCGGGTTGGAGATGTTATTAATGCTTCATTCCCCTGTGAGTCAGGCATTTGTTGTGCTTGCAAACAGGATTATTGCTGCTGCGGTGGCTTGAATAAGGAAATATTTTGTGGTTGCTTCTACTGCGCGTGGGTGGTGTTGTTGGGCTATTAGTGGGGTAATAGCTAGCGTGTTAATTTCTAATCCTATTCAGGCGAGTAACCAGTGTGAGCTGGCGAATGTTATGGTGGTGCCTAATCCTAGGCTGTAAAGTAGGATTGCTAGTACGTAGGGGTTCATTGATAGGGGAGGGATTTTAACCATCATCTTCGGGGTATGGGCCCGAAAGCTTGTTTAGCTGACCTTATCTTAGAAGGTGGTGTAGAGGAAGCACAAAGAGTTTTGATCTCTTTAGGATAGGTTCGAATCCTTTCTTTCTAAGAACTGAGGGGGATTTAACCCCTATAGTTCACTCTATCAAAGTGGTCCCTGGGCATTCGGGCACAGTTCTTAGTTTACAGTTGTGGTGGTAAGCTTGCTAGTGCGATTGGCAGGGCTGTGTGTCATAGGACAAAGGCTAGTGTAACTGGAAGGAAGTTCTTTCAGATTAAATGTATGAGTCGGTCATACCGGAATCGTGGGTATGATGCTCGTACCCATAAGAATAGTGTAGCTAGTAATGCAGTTTTTGTTATAATTAAAATTGTTGACAGTTCTGGGGTGTCTGGTAGGTAGGATGTTCCTAGAAATAAAATTGCTGATAAGGTGTTTATTAATAGGATATTGGCGTACTCAGCTAGGAAGAATAATGCGAAAGGTCCTCCTGCGTATTCTACATTAAATCCTGATACTAATTCTGATTCTCCTTCTGTTAGGTCGAAGGGTGCTCGGTTGGTTTCTGCTAAAGTTGAGATATATCATATTGTGGCTAGTGGTCAGGCTGGGATAAGTAATCAGACTTTTTCTTGTGTTATACTTAAGGTTTGTAAAGAGTATCCCCCCGAGAAGATTATGATTGATAATACAATTAATCCTAGGCTTACCTCATATGAGATTGTTTGGGCTACGGCCCGCAGGGCTCCAACTAGTGCATACTTTGAATTTGATGCTCAACCTGATCCTAGAATTGAATATACTGCTAGGCTTGATAGGGCTAAGATAAATAATATACCCAGATTTAAATTTGTTATTGAGTGTGGTAGTGGTATAGGTGCTCATAGTATTATTGCCAAAGTTAGTGCAAGAATGGGTGTAATTATAAATAGGAGTGGGGATGAAGATGATGGACGAATTGGTTCTTTAATAAATAACTTAATACCGTCGGCGATTGGTTGAATAATGCCGTATGGTCCTACTACGTTGGGTCCTTTTCGGAGTTGTATATATCCTAATACTTTTCGTTCGATTAAGGTTAAAAAAGCCACTGCTAATAGGACAAATACAATATAGGTTAGGGGGTTAATTAGGTGATTTATTAGGGTATTAAACATAAGCTAGGGAGAGGATTTGAACCTCTGCTAAAAGGGCTTAGGCCTTTTGCAATTACCAAGCTCTGCCACCCTAGCAATCCCTTGTTTGGGGTTGTTTATGCTCTCCTTTTATTTAATTTATTTAAATTCATTGATTTGAGGTGGGGCGCATTTGTAGGGTAGGCCCCCCTTTTCCAATCCTTTCGTACTAGGAAAAATAGCATTACAGATAGAAACTGACCTGGATTACTCCGGTCTGAACTCAGATCACGTAGGACTTTAATCGTTGAACAAACGAACCCTTAATAGCGGCTGCACCATTAGGATGTCCTGATCCAACATCGAGGTCGTAAACCCTCTCGTCGATATGGACTCTGGAAGAGGATTGCGCTGTTATCCCTTGGGTAACTTGGTTCGTTGATCGGTTTTGTGGCCGGGTCATTTTTGGTCAGATATTCTGCTACTTAGAGGTGTAAATCTTGGTTTTGAATATTATTCAGTCCACTTGGAGGTTATTTTTTTCTCCGTGGTCGCCCCAACCGAAGGTAGAGTTTCATCTTTCATTAGGTTTTAAAACTTTATAGAGTTTGTTTAACATGTGTGAGTCTTGTACCTTAAGCTCCAAAGGGTCTTCTCGTCTTGTAGAATTATACCCGCTTCTGCACGGATAGATCAATTTCACTGACTGGAGAAGGGAGACAGTTAAGCCCTCGTCTAACCATTCATACAGGTCCTTATTTAAGGGACTAGTGATTGCGCTACCTTTGCACGGTTAAAATACCGCGGCCGTTGAACTTGTAGTCACTGGGCAGGTTGGACCTCTTATACGTGGATGTTGCAAGAGGCGATGTTTTTGGTAAACAGGCGAGGCTTGGGTTTGCCGAGTTCCTTCCTTTCTCTTTTAGTCTTTCCTTTAATGCACTCCGGTGTAGGGTTAACGATTTTTGTTAATGTGGTTTTCTTGATTATTATGTTGTTCATAATACCCTCTTTGTTTGGGTTCGTTAATTATCAGTGGTTGGTCCGATCTGACTTACACTTGTGCTTGGAGAAGGTTGGGTTCTTCTTGTTACTCATTTTAGCATAATTTCTTCCATATATGTATGGAATAGCCTAATATTTCTAGGGAAATTAGATCATTTATTGGTATAATAAACTTTTGTTTGTCCGAGCTTTAACGCTTTCTGTTCGGATGGCTGCTTTTAGGCCCACCGGGACATTGTGTTTTATCTATTATAATCTTTATTCTCCTGTTAAGGTTGTATCCTTTGTTTAAGGGGCTGTACCTCCTTAAACTAACTCTCGTGTTTTTCCTATAAATCGTATTAATATGTTTATGATTTGGGGTGGGCGAGGCTGAACTTATATTCATTTTTTAGGCAACCAGCTATTACCAAGTTCGATAGGTCTGTCACTTCTACCCGGAGTTCTTCCCACTCTTTTGCCACAGAGACGGGTTAGCCCTATTATAGGCTGTCTCGGGGTAGCTCACTTGGTTTCGGGGTTTCAAACTAAAGGTCTCTTTGCTTGAGTGGACTTGCTAAATCATGATGCAAAAGGTACAAGATTTAGTCTTTGATTTTTGTGGCTTATATGGTTTATTTCATTTCTCTTTCAACTTTCCCTTGCGGTACTTTTTCTATTGCTTTAATAGGGCCTTTTTTGTCTCCCAGACTAGGGTGAAGAATGGTTTAATTAATTGATTTGGGGTTAAATCTATATTATTTATGGTGTAGAGTTATGTTGGTGATTAAGCTAGTTGTTTGGCTCAGAGTGATCCGATTTGCACGGATTTCTTCACGGTGTAAATGAGACGCTGGGCTATTTAGCTACACTCTGGATTTATCCAAGTGCACCTTCCGGTACACTTACCTTGTTACGACTTGCCTCCCCTTGTCGGTGTTTTTGTGTTAAGTAAGTTTAATACGCATTGTGACGGGGGAGAGTGACGGGCGGTGTGTACGTGCCTCAGGGCCGGGTTCAAAAGGACACTCTGTTTTCTTTTTACTACTAAATCCTCCTTCAAGCATTAATTTCATATTGCGTATTCGTGATATTCTATTTTAGAAAATGTAGCCCATTTCTTCCCACTTCGTTCGCTACACCTCGACCTGACGTTCTGAGTGATGCTCTTTTTGCTTACTTTCATGCCTTCACAGGGTAAGCTGACGACGGCGGTATATAGGCTGGGTTGGCCAAAAGTGGTGAGGTTTAACGGGGATTATCGGTTCTAGAACAGGCTCCTCTAGGGGGGTCTAAGGCACCGTCAGGTCCTTTGGGTTTTAAGCTGGTGCTCGTAATACCCTGGCGGACATTATTGTATAAAAATGTCTTGGTTTATGGCTGAGCATAGTGGGGTATCTAATCCCAGTTTGTTTCTCAGCTTTCGTGGGTTCAGGTAATTTTATTAAAGTAACTTTCGTGTTTGGGTTTCGGACTCCTAGAAGCGTATAACAGCCGAAGGGTTATTTAACTTTATTATTATTTTCCTTAACCACCCTTTACGCCGTATCGTTATCAACTGGGGCTATTCGTTTAACCGCGGTTGCTGGCACGAATTTTACCGGCCCTTTTAACCTTAACTAAGTCGGGCTTTCACCCATGGCTTAATATTTATCACTGCTGGGTTCCCTTGAGGGTGTGGCTTGGCTAGGTGTCTTGGGCTAAAATATTTATTCCTGATACCTACTCCTTATCCTCGAGTTAGAGGATTGAGGGGTACTCACAGGGCTGCGGATACTTGCATGTGTAATTTAGGTTAAGGCTGATGGAAAGGTCGGGACCATACCTTTGTGCATGCGGGGTTTTTTAGGACCCATCTTGGCATCTTCAGTGCCATGCTTTGAGTTAAGCTACGCTA